TTGGAGAACCGGGGACTCAATTAACATTAAGAACTTTTCATACCGGAGGAGTATTCACGGGGGGTACTGCAGAACATGTGCGAGCCCCATCTAATGGAAAAATAAAATTCAATGAGGACTTGGTTCATCCGACACGTACACGTCATGGGCATCCCGCCTTTCTATGTTCTATAGACTTGTATGTAACCATTGAAAGTGAAGATATTCTACATAATGTGAATATTCCACCCAAAAGTTTGCTTTTAGTTCAAAACGATCAATATGTAGAATCAGAACAAGTAATTGCTGAGATTCGCGCAGGAATATCCACTTTGAATTTTAAAGAGAAGGTTCGAAAACATATTTATTCTGATTCAGACGGAGAAATGCACTGGAGTACCGATGTCTATCATGCACCCGAATTTACATATGGTAATGTTCATCTATTACCAAAAACAAGTCATTTATGGATATTATTAGGAGGGCCGTGCAGGTCCAGTCTAGTCTACCTTTCGATCCACAAGGATCAGGATCAAATGAATGCGCATGCTCTTTCTGGCAAGCGAAGATATACTTCTAACCTCTCAGTAACCAATGATCAGGCGAGGCAGAAATTGTTTAGGTCGGATTTTTATGGTCAAAAAGACGATAGGATTCCTGATTATTCAGACCTTAATCGAATCATAGGTACTGGTCAGTATAATCTCGTATATTCGCCTATTCTCCACGAGAATTCTGATTTATTGTCAAAAAGGCGAAGAAATAAATTCATCATTCCACTACACTCGATTCAAGAACTCGAGAATGAACTAATGCCCTGTTCAGGTATCTCGATTGAAATCCCCGTAAATGGTATTTTCCGTCGAAATAGTATTCTTGCTTATTTCGATGATCCTCGATACAGAAGAAAGAGTTCGGGCATTATTAAATATGGGACTATAGAAACACATTCAGTCATCAAAAAAGAGGATTTGATTGAGTATCGAGGAGTCAAGGAATTTAGGCCAAAATACCAAATGAAAGTAGATCGATTTTTTTTCATTCCTGAAGAGGTGCATATCTTGCCCGGATCTTCTTCCCTAATGGTACGGAACAATAGTATCGTTGGGGTCGATACACAAATCACCTTAAATCTAAGAAGCCGAGTCGGTGGGTTGGTCCGGGTGGAGAGAAAAAAAAAACGAATTGAACTGAAAATCTTTTCTGGAGATATCCATTTTCCTGGAGAGACGGATAAGATATCCAGACATACCGGCGTTTTGATACCACCAGGAACAGGAAAAAGAAATTCCAAGGAATACAAAAAAGTTAACAATTGGATCTATGTCCAACGAATTACACCTAGTAAGAAAAGGTTTTTTGTTTTAGTTCGACCTGTCGTTACATATGAAATAACGGACGGTATAAATTTAGCAACCCTTTTTCCACCGGATCCATTGCAGGAAAGGGATAATGTGGAACTTCGAATTGTCAATTATATCCTTTATGGAAATGGCAAACCGATTCGAGGAATTTCTGACACAAGTATTCAATTAGTTCGGACTTGTTTAGTATTGAATTGGAACCAAGACAAAAAAAGTTCTTCTTGCGAAGAAGCCCGTGCTTCTTTTGTTGAAATAAGGACAAATGGTTTGATTCGACATTTCCTAAGAATCAACTTAGTGAAATCCCCTATTTCGTATATCGGAAAAAGGAATGATCCGTCGGGGTCAGGATTGCTCTCTGATAATGGATCAGATTGTACCAATATCAACCCCTTTTCTGCCATTTATTCCTATTCCAAGGCAAAAATTCAACAATCTCTTAACCAACCTCAAGGAACTATTCATACGTTGTTGAATAGAAATAAGGAATGTCAGTCGTTGATAATTTTGTCAGCAACCAATTGTTCTCGAATGGGGCCATTCAAAGATGTAAAATATCACAGTGTAATAAAAGAATCAATTAAAAAAGATGCCCTAATTCCAATTAGGAATTCATTGGGCCCTTTAGGAACATGCCTTCCAATTGAGAATTTTTATTCATCTTACCATTTAATAACTCATAATCAGATCTTAGTAACTAAATATTTGCAACTTGACAATTTAAAACAGACTTTTCAAGTGATTAAATTTCAATATTATTTAATGGATGAAAATGGAAAAATTTTTAATCCCGATCCATGCCGTAACATTATTTTAAATCCATTCAATTTGAATTGGTCTTTTCTCCATCACAATTATTGTGCAGAGACATCTAAAATAATTAGTCTTGGACAGTTTATTTGTGAAAATGTATGTATAGCCAAAAAGGGACCGCCCCTCAAATCGGGTCAAGTTATACTTGTTCAAGTTGACTCGATAGTGATACGATCAGCTAAGCCTTATTTGGCCACCCCCGGAGCAACTGTTCATGGCCATTATGGGGAAACCCTTTACGAAGGAGATACATTAGTTACGTTTATATATGAAAAATCGAGATCTGGTGATATAACACAGGGTCTTCCAAAAGTAGAACAGGTGTTAGAAGTGCGTTCGATTGA